GAAGAGACTGTCAGAATTTTTCTAGGATCAATAAATTAAGAAATTCTGATTTTACTGTTATACGATTCACTGGTATGAATAGAACAAAAGAGAAAATCGAAAGTGAATCCTATATAGTTTTATACAACCTTTCTTTATTATTTTTTTTATTTACTTAATTCATTTCATTTAGTTTGATTAGAGTTAAACTCCTTAAAAACCTCCGCTTTCTTTAAAATATCCTGAACCGTTTCTGTAGGTTGAGCACCTTTCTCAAGGAAATATAAAATAACAGGAACATTTAAATAAGTTTGATTCTTTATCGGATCATAAAAACCCACTTTCCGAAGATCTCGTCCTTCTCTTCGGGACCGAACATCAATTGCAACGATTCGATAGACGGCTCATTGGGATAGATGTAAAAAAGAACCCCCCCCTAGAAACGTATAGGAAGTTTTCTCCTCGTACGGCTCGTTAAAAATGATTCTAAGTTCTACTTATTACATACAATCCCAAATGGGGCTAGAAAATGGTTAAATCAATTAGATTCTGGTTTAACTCCCCCTTTTTTTGTTACTTCCTTAAAAAAACCATTTGTACTCATAACTCAAGTTAGATAACTCTCAAACGGCTCAAAGTAAAATATTTAATCATTTCTTGAGTGGTCTTTAAACCCCTTTTTTGTTTCTTTCGTTTCAAATCTATTTTCATTTTTATTATGGTCCAATTATGGAAACAATGGAAAAGATCTTTTCTTGTTTTGGGATCCTTTTAATCTTTGTTTTAAATCATTGGGTTTAGACATAACTTCGGCAATTCTTAATCCTTTCAAAATGGCAGCAACATACCCTTTTTGCGATTTTTTTCTAATAAAGAATTATAGATAGTTATAGATAGAAAGGGTTAATTCTCATATGATACACTTTGTATGGAAAGAATTTTTGTAATTCCAATAAATTTTCTTTTAGATTGGAAACGTGAAACCCTTTCGATTTCTCTATCAACGATATACTTACGAAGTTGTTACAATTTATTGATTGGCATTAACCATAGACCTTTGCCCCTGAGAAAGAAATCAATACTTTCTACTCGAGCTCTATCATGGACTATTTCCATTACAACCCAATGGGTTTTGTAGTGAAACAGAAGAAATGATGTCGAGTCAAGAGCACCTTCATTCTTAGATAAAATGGTGGATGTAAAAATCCACAACGGATCGTGTCTTTCAAGTCGCACGTTGCTTTCTACCACATCGTTTCAAACGAAGTTTTACCATAACATTTCTTCTCTAATTGGGAACCGGTATGGAATTGATTCCATTATAGAATCATGAATAATCATTGGTTCATTCGCTACATATACATAGTACTCTATCACTTTGCTTCTAGATAGATGGATATAAATTTTTCTGAAGAGGTTTTTCAACGTAACCCAATTTTAGTGTTTTTATTCTATTATTTGTATTGTATAATATAACTACAATATTTTTTTTATTATAAAAATTATTATATTCTAAAATAGAAATATATAAATAAAAAAGGGAATCTATTCAAATTTTGCGTTTATTTTTATGAATTATGAAATGAATAAAAAAGACTAATGGGAGGGAAGATTTGATCCCTTATGGTTTCGATTCTTATTTTATAAAATAGCTACAAAGAAGAGTCCCGATTTCTATCTATCAGATAGATTAAACAATTGTTACTCTTATAAATAAATATAGTTAATTATTGAAATTGGCTTTTTTTATTTAATAGATCATAAAAATTTTTGTTTCACAACGTAAAATGACTCGCACTGAAATAAAGCATAGGGGCATAGAATAATACTAATATATACATATAGGCTATGCATTTCCTAGTTTTATATACGTATTTTCATATTTTGTTTAATTTAATATTCAGTAATCTTTCTATAAGATTTTCATAAAAGATAGAAAGAAAAAAATCAAATGAATTAATTTCTTTATCTCTATTCTTCCCACCCCTTCCATAGATTTCTAATTAGTCATTAGACTCAAACACGAAATACCTAAAAGTTCAAATAAATAAGTTCTTCCTCCCCTTTTTTATTATTTTAGTCCCCTAACCAAGCCTTATGAAAGAAGGAAATCCCCTGACTTGAATTCAATTATAGTACCAATACCTCCTAGATCCAAAAAATAACTTTTAAAGAATAGAAAATAAGATTTAAGAAAGATGAGTTCTTTCGTACAAAATGCATATGATATGCATCAGTGAAAATTGAATATCAGATGGAATCTAAGTAAATCACTTTCCTCAATAGAACAAAAATAAACATCTAATAATAAAAAAAACAGGCCCCTTCGCTTTTTTAATGAAAATCCTTGTAATTAAATTATGATTTCAATTCCTATTTTACTTGGATTACAGATGGATTCCGACGCCTTCGCGTGTCATTTGAACTCTAGAGTTTGTCAAAAAAAAAGAAAGATTTATTTAATAATTTCGAGAAGAATAAACAAAAAAAGAAATTAAGCATTCTATTCAATATTAGACCTTTAAATATAAACAGATGCTTATAAAAATATTATTCTATTTTGATTCTAAATCAAATGTAGATTTCGAATGGAATATGAGCTGGGACGGAAGGATTCGAACCTCCGAATACCGGGACCAAAACCCGTTGCCTTACCACTTGGCCACGCCCCATTTTAATTTCTATTCGACACTAATAAAGAATAATGCTGGTATTGGTTGATCGTCAATTCGAATCCAAATATCGAATTTAGAGAATATATTCTTGCTACGATTTTTATATGTATATATTATAGAATAAAAGTCAATTTATTGATCATTACATATAATTCAATTAAGATATTGTATGAAAGTCGAATTTCTTCTATTCTATTTGAGAATGGGAGGGTTTTTGATTGGGTGAATTCAAAGACAAAGAAGCATTTTTTCTACTTTACTTTCTTCCTTTTGACTTCATATCAATAACTCAATCAAAATGCAATTATCTCTAAGAAAAAAATGTCTGTTATGCTTAATATCTTTAGTTTGATCTGTATTAATTCGGCTCTTTATTCGAGTAATTTTGTCTTCGCCAAATTGCCGGAGGCCTATGCTTTTTTGAATCCGATTGTAGATGTTATGCCAGTCATACCTTTGTTTTTTTTTCTCTTAGCCTTTGTTTGGCAAGCTGCTGTAAGTTTTCGCTGAGATCTTTAATATTATCCTAGAAAATTCAGGACTTATTTCGAAAATTCTATCAATTGGATCAGATAAGTCTCATAATAATGAACCCTCAATTCAAAGAAACTATTGACCTGACGCGAGAAATCTAAATCACCCCCCAGTCCGACCCCATTTTATTTGCCGGCGAAAGACACTAATGCTATTAATATCAGAGTCTTCGAGAATATATAATTTTGGGTATGAAATATACTTTATAGTAATGAAAGACTCTTCTGACAAAAGAATTTTCAGAAATTCCAAATTTTTTCTATTTCTAGAAAGCACTTCATTTCTTGATATCAAAATAGGATTAGGATATGTGGCATAAAAAAAGACGATCTATTCCCCCTTTTCCCAAAAAAATGATATGATCTTGGAGATTGTGTAATGCTTACTCTCAAACTTTTCGTTTATACAGTAGTGATATTCTTTGTTTCTCTCTTCATATTTGGATTCCTATCTAATGATCCAGGGCGTAATCCTGGACGTGAAGAATAAAATGAAAAAATGAGTTGAAAATTTTGAAAGATAAATGAAATTCAAATATCAAGTCATCGAGGGAGGCGGAAAGAGAGGGATTCGAACCCTCGGTACAAATAACTTGTACAACGGATTAGCAATCCGCCGCTTTCGTCCACTCAGCCATCTCTCCCAATTGAAAACAAATTACAATTACTATTTTACATTACACATAAAGTAAGGATTCAAAAAGGCTTTCTTTCTATCTTTTTATTATATAGATTAGATGTGTATAACTTTTATCAGTAATTCCAGTTAGATAAAGTAAGAGCTAAAAGGATCCAATTGTTTTCATTTTGATCATAAGGGGTCCTTTCTTTTATCTTTTACTTTTACTCCCACGCCCGGCTGGCTAGGACTAGCCGGGCCCTTTTCCAAGCCCGTTTTTGTTACTTTTGTTACAACGAATGATAGATAAAACCCTTTATCAGCTTTGAAAAAGGAAAGGCTTATTTTTTTTTTTTTTTTAGTTATTAATCTTAATCCCGCGAACACAAAAATTAAGTTAACACTCTAATTTTCATGATTCGTTTAGGATCCTATTTATTTTGATTACGCCAAATACCTCTGTTCGACAAAAGATCCATTTGTATACAATAATTATATTGTAGCGGGTATAGTTTAGTGGTAAAAGTGTGATTCGTTCTATTAACCCCCTTAATAGTTAAGGGGTCCCTCGGTTTAATTTTTATTCCGATTAAAAACTTTTTTTCTTAAAAGGATTAAATCCTTTACCTCTCAATGACGGATTCGAGGAAAAATAGAAATTATCGTGATTTATATCCAAAAGAACAACTTGAAATTGAAAAATTGGATTCTAAAATTGCGAAACATAATTTGTGAATTGGATTAATACTTCCAATTAAATAATTATGAATTAAAGATCCATGGCTGAAGATAGAAAAGTTTATTTCTAACCGTAACTAAATCTTCAATTTTAATTTGATAGAAAAGAAATTGAAGCAAAATAGCTATTAAATGATGACTTTGATTTACTAGAGACATCGACATATTGTTTTAGCTCGGTGGGAACAAAGTACTTTTCCTAAGGATTTTTTGAAATAGAAATAAAGAACGAAAGAACTAGAAAGATTGTTACAATTATCTTCTTCTAGCGGGATCATCTAGAAAGCAAGTCTTTTTGAATTCAATGTATTCAGACAAAAAACTAACATAGATGTTATGGGTAGAATTTTCATTAACATCTTTTAGATCTAGGAATTTATCCATCTTCCATAAAGGAGCCGACTGAAACCAAAGTTTCATGTTCGGTTTTGAATTAGAGACGCTCAAAATGTTGAA